TCAATCAAAATAAAGAGAATGTATAATAAGCAAACGTATTTGTTAGTAAAGTTATAAGAAAAACCGCCTGATTGAGGATAATGCCGGAATTTTATATTTCGAGATATAATTCCTTGCTATATAAGAGTCATCCCCCCCCTCGTTTTTTGTATTTCATTGATTGAATTTCGTTTGATTAAGACGAAGTTCCGAAAAAACCTCCGCTTTCTTTGAAATATCATGAACAGTTCCTGTAGGTTGAGCTCCCTTTTCAAGGAAATATAGAATAGCAGGAACATTTGAATAAGTTTGATTCTTTATCGGATCATAAAAACCCACTTTTTGAAGATCTCTTCCTTCTCTTCGGGATCGAGCATCAATTGCAACGATTCGATAGACGGCCCATTGGGATAGATGTAGGTGACCAATACCCCCCCTAGAAACGTATAAGAAGTTTTCTCCTCGTACGGCTCGAGAAAAAATGATTCAAAGTTATATCGATGTATAGAATTCCAACGGCAAATAGATCTATAAAATCATCAATTTCATTAGACTATAATTTAAATCCTTTTTTGTTTGTTCTTCTTTACCCCCCAAAAATAATAATAAAATCATTCGTACTCATAACTCAAGTTAGCTAACTCTCAAATAGCTCAAGGGATAACCCCTACGCATTTCATTTATTGAGCGGTCTTTAACCCCCTTTTGTTGGTCTCGTTTTAAATCTATTGTATTCATTATTCTGATCCTAATTTTTGAGACAATCGAAAAGGGCGTTTCCTTGTTCCGGGATCCTTTATTTCTATTTTAAATCATTGGGTTTAGACATTACTTCGATGATCCTTAATCCTTTCAAAATGGCAGCAACATACCCTTTTTGTGATTTATTTTATCAAAGAATCATACTAACAGTTGATTCCCGCACGATACACTTCTGCTCGAAAGTGTTCTACAAATTTCAACAAATTTAATTTTTCTTTTGGATTTTAAACTTGCTTAAATTGTATCCTTTCGATTTCTATATCGAAGATATACTTACAAAGTATTTCCAATTTTTTGATTGGGACTAACCCCTAGATCTTTGCCCCTGAGAAATGAATCAATACTTTCTATTCGAGCTCCATCATGTTCTATTTACATTACAACCCAACAAAAAAGAGGGGTCTAGTGGAGCAGAACAAATGCTGTCGAGCCAAGAGCACCTTCATTCCTATATAACTAAAATAGAATATTATTATTTTAATATAAAATAAAAAAAAAAAATGGTGGGTGTAAAAATCCACAACCGATCATGTCCTTCAAGTCGCACGTTGCTTTCTACCACATCGTTTCAAACGAAGTTTTACCATAACATTCCTCTAGTTTGGAGCCGGTATTATGTAATTGATTCAATTATGGAACCATGAATAGTCATTGTTTTAGTCGGTACATAGTATATTTGTTTCTTTTTTTTTTTTATGGATGTGTAGATATTTTTCTAAAGACGGCTCATCAAGAATTCAACTTAACATTCAACTTAACCTCGTATTGTATGAATACAACATTTTGTATTTTCTTATATCTATAATCTATATAGATATTATACCTATAAAATGATTTCTATTTTGATATCTTTTATATCTATAAATCTATAAAATAGAATATTACATATATATATATAAAATTGAATTAATTTATAGAATAAATTATATAATTTTAATTATATAATTAGTAAAAGTATATACATAAAAAAAGATCCTCTTTTTTACGGAATGCTAAACTATCTTGTCTAGGTACAAAGGCAAAGGGGTTGTTTTGTTTTTTTAGTTTCCCCTAACTTAGTCTTAAGAGAATTAATCCCATTAAGTGAATTCCATTAATATCACGTAAACCTTTTATGATAAAACAATCTACAGAGAATTAATCATAAACATTAGGCTACCTCATTTAAGGGATAGGAAATAATAGATAGGGGCTCCAGAGACTTTTCGTTCAGATTTCAATTTAGAATACATCATTTGAAAAAATTCAAATGGATATGATGAGACCGACAATATCACGAAAACCTTTTATAATAAAACAATTCACAGAGAATTAATCATAATCATTAGGCTACCTCATTTAAGGGATAGGGAATAATAGATAGGAGCTCCAGAGACTTTTCGTTCGGATTTCGATCTAGAATGCATCATTTGAAAAATTCAAATGGATATGATGAGACCGAAGGTTTTGCTAAGTAATGAACCTTCAATACGAAGGGTTCGGGCATAGAATGAAAGGTCCCTACGACTTTTTTTGACTTTTTTGAATTTTAATTCAAACTTTTGTAATAAGGATCTATGTTCCCTGACTCACAAATAGAGTCAGGTACGTCTACATGTGATTTGCCCTTGATTGCGCTTCTAAAAAAGATATGATTCAGAGAAGAATCATTTAAAATCAGAAACAATAATAAAATAAAATTCTATCCATTTTTAAACTCTTAAACATAAGATTCAAAAAAAAAGCAATCTTTATTCTGATGAAATTGGTATGCTCTGGGACGGAAGGATTCGAACCTCCGAATAGCGGGACCAAAACCCGTTGCCTTACCACTTGGCCACGCCCCATTTATATTTCTAGTCAATAGTAATAAACACTACTATTTTTATTAGTCATTCGTCAATTCCAGTTCAAATATTTAGGGAATAGATTAGATTGTTGCTAGGATTTTGATACGCGTAGACATAGAATTAAACTGAATTTATTGATCATTACATATAATTCAATTAAGATATTTATGAAAGTATGATTTCTTCTATTCTCTTTTGAGACTTGAAGTATTCTTGATTGGGTGAGTTAAAAGAAAAAGAAGGATTTTGGGGGTCGACCCTACTTTACTTTTACTTTATTCTTTTTTCCCTTATATCAAATACGATATCAATAACTCAATCAAAATTCAATTATCTCCAAGAACAAAATGCTTGTTATGCTTAATATCTTTAGTTTGATCTGTATCTGTCTTAATTCTGCCCTTTATTCGAGTCATTTTTTCTTCGCCAAATTGCCCGAAGCCTATGCTTTTTTGAATCCAATCGTAGATTTTATGCCGGTCATACCTCTCCTCTTTTTTCTCTTAGCCTTTGTTTGGCAAGCCGCTGTAAGTTTTCGATGAAATATTTAATACTGTCTTAGAAAAATTCATTATTTCCTCTATGAAAGAAAATTTTGCCAATGAAAGACTCTTAATTACAAATGATTTTTTGAAAATTTTTTTCCACTTCTAGAAACTACTGCTCGTGTCTTGGTGTCAAAATAGAAGTCAAAATAAAATAGGATATGTGATATAAAAATGGAGAATCTATTCTCTTTTTCCCAAAAAATGATCTTGGAGATTGTGTAATGCTTACTCTCAAACTCTTCGTTTACACAGTAGTGATATTCTTTGTTTCTCTCTTCATCTTTGGATTCCTATCTAATGATCCGGGACGTAATCCTGGGCGTGAAGAATAAAAAATAAAATAAAGGCATTTTCCTTACTTGATTTTCAAATTTTCTTCGGATTTTATGCCCTAAACTATGAAAAAAGAAAAAGGGTTCGATAAATTCGAAAGATACATACATAAAATATCAATTCATCAATGGAAACGGAAAGAGAGGGATTCGAACCCTCGGTACGAATAACTCGTACAACGGATTAGCAATCCGCCGCTTTAGTCCACTCAGCCATCTCTCCCATACATAAAGTAAAGATTGAAAAAGTCTTTCTTTATCTTTCTTTATTATTATTTTTTTTATCCCTTTTTTTATTATATTATATAATTAATTATATATTTAATATATTTTTTTATTATATTATATAATATAGATATATACAACTTTTATCGGCAATTCCATTTCCATTCAGATTCAGATATGGTGGCCCGGATAGGTCTATGACCTATCCGGGCCCTTTTTTCTTGAGTTATATTATATAGGTCTAATAAATTTGAGCTGATCATAACAAAATGGTTATTAATTAAGTTATGTTCCATTAACTTATGAATTATGAAAAATACAGAAACAATTAAAGCTATAACTATAGAACTAATACTACAAAAGGCGGCGACCACCACTAAAATTCTAAAAAAACCGCCCAAGAATAAGAAACCCTCCCATTTTAATAAAACTAATTAAAACCCTCAATTCAAAACTATATAAACGCCGTTGGTTCTTTATTAATAAGATATAAGATAGTAAAAAAATAGTAAAAGTTAAGAAATAAACTTTATTTGAACACTTGAGTCCAAAAAAAAGACTGCGATTTTATTTTTTATTCGAGTCGGTTTTCAAAAATTTTCTAAAAAAATTCGATATACATATACAATACATATACATAGAAAATACACCCCAAAAAGATTAAAACTCTCTTTTTTTTTTGAGAAAATCCTTTCTTTTCTTTCAAACAAAGACAGGGGAAGTTAAAAAAGGAACAATAGATTCTTGCACAATTAGTTTTTATATTATGTCTTAAGTGGTTTTGACGAGACGTATCTGTAAAAACTAAAAATCCTACAACAAAAAATCGAACTTGTTATTTAGTTATTTAAACGAGGCCTCTTTTCCTAATCTCATTAAATCCCCCAAAAAAACTCTAATTTTGTTGATTTTTTTGAATTCTATCTTATCTGGATCGTGCCCAATTCTTTTGTTCGACAAAAGGTCAAGTTATATACAATAATTACATTGTAGCGGGTATAGTTTAGTGGTAAAAGTGTGATTCGTTCTATTAACCCCCTAATAGTTAAGGGTTCCTTCGGTTTGATTTGATTCAAATTCCGATGAAAAACTTTATTTCTTATCTAAAAAAAAAGGATTTAATCCTTTACCTCTCAATGATTGATTCGAGGAAGAATACACATTCTCGTTATTTGTATTAAATTTTGAAATTGGATTATGAAATTACGAAACAAAATTTTTATGAATTGGATCAATATTTCCAATTGAATGAGTGTGAGTAAAGGATCCATGGATGAAGATAGAAAAGTGGATTTCTAATCGTAACTAAATCTTCAATTCTAAAT